ACGTGGAAATTATGCCGGATTGGTTGATTCGAATTGAATTTGGAAAGTCATCCATAACTGGTTGGTCGAAATAAAATAAATTCTTGTTTTGACCAAATCTTCTAGTCTCCTTTGATTATTGCGGGGCATATCTCATTTCAAGATTTATCGACTGACTTGACAGGGATCCTATTTCCAGCCTATTGCATTTTTTATTTCCATTTTCTTTAATTGCTTTAGTTAGTATAACTCTATATGTTACGCTTAGACAAATTTTCTTGTTTTCGCCTAGGATTCTTGCTAAAGAAAGCGACTTCCAAATAAAATCGAATTCTTCTTTTCATTATTTGAAATTTTTTTTATAAAAATTAGATTTCTAGATTTTGATTTTTTAGGAATAGAATCGGAGGTCTTTTTGTCGTTTTTTTTCTTAGTGATTTAGAATAGAACAAGTATTCAAATGGAAGAAAATGGGTAGGTATTTCCATCTCAGGATTTCGAATATCTTAATTTGAGTGTTGGTATATTCCGTTTATGAAAATAAGGGTGGGGTTTTATCTTGATTGAATAGAGAAAAAGAAGACCATCCCCTTTTTGTTTTGGTGTGCTTCGCTAGGTCTAGTTTTTAGATATACCAAAAAGGGGAGTCTGGCTAGCTTAACCCCTTGATTATGGACAGGAAAATTCATAGAGAATTTCCCTCCGAAGATTAATGACGAAGGGTTGGTTTGTTTATCAACGATTGGCACGATTGGAAAAGGATCGATTCGATCTCTTGAAATACGTTTTTCTTTCATTTTTCTGTTCGGCTTTAAACGATTCCTGTGAGTGAGTTTCTAGGACAAATTGGGTTTGGATGAACCAACCGGTCAGTTACAAGCAACAAACAAGAATGAAGAAATGAAAATTATACAATTTTTTATTTCAAATTTGGATTTTATTCATTTTATGGGGCTCTAGGGCTATACGGACTCGAACCGTAGACCTTCTCGGTAAAACAGATCAAACTTATTATTATCAAAATGATCTGAACTGTTTCAAAGACCCAACATGCATTTTTTTTGCATTGGGCTCTTTCATTAACTGATAGAAATATCAGCCAATCCGCCATATTTTTTCTTGACAGAAAAATAAGATAAGGGGATGGCTCCACGTGCTCTGATTCATTATTTGGGATTCTGATTCAGAAGCACTACCAAAGTGTTTCAAGGGTGGGGTTATCTTGACGTAGGTCTGCCTCTGGCCTAGATCGTTTTAAGTTAAATAAAGTCTCTATTCTTCGGCTTAAAAAATCCAATATGAAACTTCATACACCTTCAAGTTCATGGGACGAAAAGAGATTTTTTGAGGGCCTTGTACTCATTATGCCTAGCATTGAATGTACTGGTATTCACCTTATCACTATCTCAAATCAATCATGGGGTCCGTTTGGTACCTAAACGGGCACTCAAATCGAACCCTTTGTCAGGCTATTGTTCTCGTAAAGTTATGGAGTAAGACATCGATTTATCAATAAGATCCATTTTTTGGATTGTATGATGGACTCCCCTGAAAAACATTGGCGCGCGTGTAAACGAGGTGCTCTACCAACTGAGCTATAGCCCTTAGTGCTTGTGATGCATATTTTATCATGTATATAATTTGTTGTCAAGATGAATATTCTATGAGCCAACATCCTAAATTTGTGAGTGGTTGAGTGGTATTGCTTAGATTATTATTGCTTATAAGCAATATGATATTTATAATCCATCGATGGGATGGGTTCCGTTTGGTTATCTTTGGGATGATAAATGACCTACTTAACTCAGTGGTTAGAGTATTGCTTTCATACGGCGGGAGTCATTGGTTCAAATCCAATAGTAGGTAGAACTTATTAGATACCATTGACTCCGACATCTAATAAGTTTTTTGCCCCACCCTCTTCTATCTATTTTTAGAGATTTTTTTTTTATTGAATCTAGTTAAATTTCATTTTTGAATTGCGTTGTATCAAAACGGGATTCTGCTTGATTGGATTCACTCGACAGAATCCAATCAAAATAGGATTTAGAAAAAGAACTTCTTTTTATTATTTGAAGGCACCAACTAGTTATGAAATAACATTGACAGCCTCTACTCTTGTCCTAGCTCGACGGAGAGCTAGATTTGCCTCAATTATTTGTCTCTTTCCTTCAGCTTTTCTCAAATTAGCTTCCGCTATTTCAAGAGTTTGCTGAGCTTCTTGTGGATCAATATCACTACCTTTTTCCGCATCATTTACTAAAACAGTGATTTCATTATTGCCTATTCTAGCAAAACCGCCCATTAGAGCCATCGTTAACCATTGGTCCTTAAGGCGTATTCTTAAAATCCCTATATCTACAGCTGTAGCAACAGGAGCATGATTTGGTAATACGCCAATTTGACCACTATTTGTAGATAAAATGATTTCTTTCACTTCTGAATCCCAAACAATTCGATTAGGGGTCAGTACACTAAGATTTAAAGTCATTTCTGCAAATTGCTCTCCATTTCTAAGTTC